GTAAAAGAGATTGAGCCGAAGAAAAATACAAGGACTTTATATAATATATATATTTTGGATTTAAGATCTTGTATATCTATACTTGGTATATCTATATAAGTATAGATATATCCAAAATAAATAAAATAAAAGACTAAGCAACTCAAAAGTTTCTATTGTTGTGGTGGATCCACAATTAATCCTATGGATCAGGATTGGAGTATTTTTTTATATCCTGTAGTTTTGACCCACGAATCGAGCCAAGTATCACACACAACCCCTTACTACCTCATCCCATCCTGTATATTGTCCTTTTCGGTCTATGTCGGAATAGAAATCTATTATTCGACGAGTTTTACGAAAAAATTCTTCATAAGCAAAAGAACAAATAGTTCTTTTTTTTTTTACAAATTTAACACGACATGGGAAACTCCTTTTCTATTTCTAACCGAAAAAGGTTCCATCATATAATATATAATGAAGTGAGAGCCCGGATTCCCACAAAAAGGAATCGTTTCTTTCAAGCCTCGCTCATTCTTAGTTATAGTTAATAATCCTAGTGATTGGATTTAGATGCTTATTCTGATAAGAAATGAAATATTCAAACGATTTTTTTTTTTATTTTTATCGAATGACTATTCATCTCTTTTATTTTTATGTAAATTGGGGGCAAAAAAGCTCTATGGAAAAACGGTGGTTCAATTCAATGTTGTCTAATGAAGAGTTCAAATTCAGGTGTGGACTAAGTCAAGCAATGGACAGTCTTGGTCCTATTGAAAGTACCGGCGGAAGTAGAAGTAAAGACCAGGTTATAACTGATACGGGTAAAAACATTCCTCATTCGAGTGATAGTGGCAGTAATGTTGATCATTTATTTGGCGCTAGGAATTTCATCTCTGATGACACCTTTTTAGTTAGGGATAGTAACGGGGACAGTTATTCCATATATTTTGATATTGAAAATCAGATTTTTGAGATTGACAATGATCCCTCGTTTTTGGATGAAGTAGAAAGTTCGTTTTATAGTTATCTGAATAATGAATCCAAGAGTGACGACCCCCACTCTGATCATTGCATGTATGATACTAAATATAGTTGGAATAATCACATTAATAGTTGCATTGACAGTTATCTTCGTTCTCAAATCCGTATTGATAGTAGCGACAATTACATTGATAGTTACATTTATGGCGAAAGTGGAAATAGTAGTGAAAGCAAAAATTACAATACTAATACAAAGGATAGTGATTTAACTCAAAGTTCGGATGATCTCGATGTAACTCAAAAGTACAGGCATTTATGGGTCCAATGCGAAAATTGCTATGGATTAAATTATAAGAAATTTTTTAAGTCAAAAATGAATATTTGTGAGCAATGTGGATCTCATTTGAAAATGAGTAGTTCAGATAGAATCGAACTTTTGATTGATCCGGGTACTTGGGGTCCTTTGGATGAAGACATGGTTTCTCTGGATCCCATTGAATTTCATTCGGAGGAGGAACCTTATAAAGATCGTATTGATTCTTATCAAAGAAAGACGGGATTAACTGAAGCTGTTCAAACAGGTATAGGTCAGCTAAATGGTATTCCCATAGCAATTGGAGTTATGGATTTTCAGTTTATGGGGGGTAGTATGGGATCTGTAGTAGGCGAGAAAATAACCCGTTTGATCGAATATGCTACAAATAAAGTTCTACCTCTTATTCTAGTGTGTGCTTCTGGAGGAGCACGTATGCAAGAAGGAAGTTTGAGCTTGATGCAAATGGCTAAAATATCCTCTGCCTTATATAATTATCAATTAAATAAAAGGCTATTTTATGTATCCATCCTTACATCTCCTACTACTGGTGGGGTGACAGCTAGTTTTGGTATGTTAGGGGATATCATTATTGCCGAACCCAATGCTTACATTGCATTTGCGGGTAAAAGAGTAATTGAACAAACATTGAATAAGACAGTACCTGAGGGTTCACAAACGGCTGAATACTTATTCCATAAGGGCTTATTCGACCCAATTGTACCACGTAATCCTTTAAAGGGTGTTCTGAGTGAGTTATTTCAGCTCCATACTTTCTTTCCTTTGACTTTGAATACAAATTCAATCAAGTAGCGTTTTTAAAATTCTATTGTGAATTAATTATCAGAATCAAAGTGAAAATCAGAAGAATGAGGTTTGCGTTTTCTTTGGTGACATAAGATCGAATTGTAATAAAGAATCAAACAAAAATTGCCAATTGTTTTTACCATGTTCTTGATTAGTAATAGTAGTAATCAGACAGTAAGATAAAAGAGCGGATTGGATTCTTCTTTTCACGAAATTAAGCAAGGTAAAATAAAACGAATTTCATGTTATCCTTTACGTATGTATAGATAATAGAAATAGAATTCAAATATAGATCGAAATAGAAAGAAGAGACGTCTTGCATTTTTATATATCTCCCGCCAACTCCCATTTTTAGTAAAAATGGAGTCGGATTCTAACGAGAATCTTTCGGAAATTTGTAAGAAACTTTTTCTTTTTCATTTCGTTCTACATTACTTGCACTTATTATATACTTACTTATAGTTATAGTATAATTATTATAAGATATCTTTAATAAACTATTAATAATAACAGGTACAAATATTTAATCGAGGTACCCATCCTATGACAACTCTTAACTTACCCTCTATTTTTGTGCCTTTGGTGGGTCTAGTATTTCCAGCAATTGCAATGGCTTCTTTATCTCTTCATGTTCAAAAAAACAAAATTTTTTAGATTTGATGGGCCCCAACCTCACCCATTTCTTTTTCAAGGCTTAGACTTGGATCATAACACGAATAAATATTTATGGTATAAACTTCCTACGAATATACATGTGGAAAATTTACGGGTAAATGAATTTTAATTCGATATATATATTATAGTATAGTTTAAGATAAAAATAGATTGGAATCCGCCGATGCCGATGTCTGAACCGGAAAGTCCATATATCTAAATGTATGTAGATCTCCATAGGAGAGTCTAAGAAGGGGATGTTCTTATTTTAGATCGAACCAATTCAATTTGATGAATTATCCCGAAAGGTTCACGCCCGAATAGTGCTAGTTGATGAGAGTTACTTCGGAAACAAAAAAAAGAGTAAAGTCAAATTCGTTTGGGTTATTCTCTCAATTTCAATAAAAAGCACCTGGATCTAGTATGAGTTGGCGATCAGAACATATATGGATAGAACTTATAGCGGGATCTCGAAAAACAAGTAATTTCTGCTGGGCTTTTATCCTTTTTTTCGGTTCATTAGGATTTTTGTTGGTTGGAATTTCCAGTTATCTTGGTAGAAATTTGATATCTTTATTTCCATCTCAGCAAATCCTTTTTTTTCCGCAGGGGATCGTGATGTCTTTCTATGGAATCGCGGGTCTTTTTATTAGTTCCTATTTGTGGTGCACAATTTCGTGGAATGTGGGTAGTGGTTATGATCGATTCGATCGAAAAGAGGGAATAGTGCGTATTTTTCGTTGGGGATTTCCTGGAAAAAATCGTCGCATCTTCCTCCGATTCCTTATGAAAGAAATTCAGTCCATCAGAATAGAAGTTAAAGAGGGTATTTATGCCCGCCGTGTCCTTTATATGGAAATCAAGGGCCGGGGGTCCGTTCCTTTGACTCGTACCGACGAGAATTTGACTCCGCGAGAAATTGAACAAAAAGCTGCGGAATTGGCCTATTTCTTGCGTGTACCAATTGAAGTATTTTGAAATGATAAAAAGTTTTCTTTCCTTTCTTATCATTATCAGAAGGAAAATCCTCTCCCCTTTTCGATAGTTATAGCATAAAGCATAACTTATTTATTAACAGAGGGTTTACTCATAATGCTCATTCAAGCCAAAGTAGACGTATATGGTATGGAACAGCCATCAAAAACGAAATTTATTTATTGTTATTATTTCTTCACTTGAAGCGGGCTCTTACTTTTTTTCTTTTCTTTCTAGATTCAAGAATTAACCAACGAATCGCAAAACAAACAAACGGGGACTAGATTCTTAGGTTCAATACCTTGTAATAGAACTCATGCTTAATAGAAATCTTAGATCATATGGAATCGACGAAAGGGGCGGGTTCATTAAAAATTCACAGACGAAAAAAATGGCAAAAAAGAAAGCAGTCACTCCCCTTCTATATCTTGTATCTATAGTCTTTTTGCCCTGGGGGATCTCTCTCTCATTTCAAAAAAGTCTGGCATCTTGGGTTACTAATTGGTGGAATACTACACAATCCGAAACCTTTTTGAATTATATTCAAGAAAAGAGTATTATAGAAAAATTCATGGAATTAGAGGAACTCATCTTGTTGGATGAAATGATAAAAGAATACCCGGAGACATATCTACAAAAACTGAGTATAGGAATCCACAAAGAAACGATCCAATTAATCAAGATGCACAACGAGGGTCGGATCCATACGATTTTACACTTATCGACAAATATAGTCTGTTTCGTTATTCTAGTTGGTTATTCTATTCTAGGTAATGAAGAACTTGTTATTCTTAACTCGTGGGTTCAGGAATTCCTATATAACTTAAGCGACACAATAAAAGCTTTTTCTATTCTTTTATTAACGGATTTATGTATCGGATTCCATTCACCCCACGGTTGGGAACTAATGCTGGGTTCTGTCTACAAAGATTTTGGATTTACTCATAATGATCAAATTATATCGGGCCTTGTTTCCACTTTTCCAGTCATTCTAGATACAATTTTAAAATATTGGATCTTCCGTTATTTAAATCGTGTATCTCCGTCACTTGTAGTGATTTATCATTCAATGAATGACTGAAAAAGATATTAATCCAAATATATTTATTCTAATATTGGTTAGTTTGGTTTGGGCATAAGCAAGCAAGGCGCTTAAAACTGTACTTCCTCGTTCTATTTAGACCCATCCGGGGATTCCTCCTATATTCCAGTAAAATTATTTCAGTAAATAGCAGAATCTTGGATAGGAAACTAACTATATTAGCGACCTACCTAATTTATTGTAGAA